TCTATCAAAACACTAAAAGGTTTATACGACATATCCGGTGTGGAAGTAGGCCAACATTTCTATTGGCAAATAGGAAGTTTCCAAGTCCATGCCCAAGTACTTATTACTTCTTGGGTCGTAATTGCTATTTTATTAGGTTCAGCCATTATAGCTGTTCGTAATCCGCAAACCATTCCTACTGACGGTCAGAATTTCTTTGAATATGTCCTTGAATTCATTCGAGACGTGAGCAAAACTCAAATTGGAGAAGAATATGGTCCATGGGTTCCCTTTATTGGAACTATGTTTCTATTTATTTTTGTTTCGAATTGGTCAGGGGCTCTTTTACCCTGGAAAATCATACAGTTACCTCATGGGGAGTTAGCCGCACCCACAAATGATATAAACACTACCGTTGCTTTAGCTTTACTCACGTCAGTAGCATATTTCTATGCGGGCCTTACAAAAAAGGGATTGGGTTATTTCGGTAAATACATTCAACCAACCCCAATCCTTTTACCTATTAACATCTTAGAAGATTTTACAAAACCGTTATCGCTTAGTTTTCGACTTTTCGGAAATATTTTAGCTGATGAATTAGTAGTTGTTGTTCTTGTTTCTTTAGTACCCTTAGTAGTTCCTATACCAGTCATGTTCCTTGGATTATTTACAAGCGGTATTCAAGCTCTTATTTTTGCAACCCTAGCAGCGGCTTATATAGGCGAATCCATGGAAGGTCATCATTGACTCGTTTTCGACACAGTCTTTTTTTAGCTTAGCCTGACGCAATGTATGCGCCGTTCAAGGTAATCCACTTAGGGAAGATAAATATACAAATAAGGTATAAATAAAGGTATAGACGATCTAGAGTAATTGTAAAAAAGGTTACGATATTGGGTAATTGTAAAAAAAAAAAGGGAGGGGGGAGATCTAAAAGATCTTTTTACTAAAATTCTTGTTTGACTATTTATACCCCCCAATGAATATTCTCTCCAATGAATATTCTCTGGAAGAGGGGGTCGAACTAGGTGTATATAATCTAATTGCTATAAGACAACTCTTGTCAATCTTTCGAAGAATGATTCGAGAATCCCGATTACTTTAAGATAATCCCGATGACTTTAAGACACAATATTTGGTTTACGGTATGGGGGAAAGACATGTATATGTGATATTAGACATTAACTAGGTATATATGAATTAAAGATATATCTAATTTGTCTTACTATTGTGAATTTAGATAGGGATTTCAATAGAAATCTTTCCATTTTGTCTGTAATTGTGAATTGAATATTGGTTGATTGTATCATTAACTATTTCTTTATTTTTGTTTTGGTGCGAGGAACTTATCATGAATCCACTGATTTCTGCCGCTTCCGTTATTGCTGCTGGATTGGCCGTCGGGCTTGCTTCTATTGGACCTGGGGTTGGTCAAGGTACTGCTGCGGGACAGGCTGTAGAAGGGATCGCGAGACAACCAGAGGCGGAAGGAAAAATACGAGGTACTTTATTGCTTAGTCTGGCTTTCATGGAAGCTTTAACAATTTATGGGCTGGTTGTAGCATTAGCTCTTTTATTTGCGAATCCCTTTGTTTAATCCTAAAAACACACATTTTTGTTTATTTTCGTGGATTTGCTGCTCTTGTTTTTTCGAATTCTATTAAGATTAATATTTAACTCCTACAATTTTATTATTTAGGAACAACAACCCACGGAAATCACTGGTTTGAGGATGAGGAATTAACACTCCAACTCATTTTTTCCTTTACCTTCTTAGTCCAATGTAAGAACTTTTTTTAGGAAGTATTGCAATTGTAACAAACGTGGTATTTCGCAACTTACCTGTATAAGACCTGGTACCTAATTCGAATCGAATAAGTATCAGGCTTATTGGAAATTTCCAATTGAAAAAAATCCATCAAAACCCATTTCTAAATCAATATTTTTTTTGACTCTATTTAGTATTTTATATTTAGAAATAGGAAAATTCATAATAAAATAATACAAAAAGAATAGAAAAAAAGTAGTCTATCTATAAGAAAGCTATAACTATAAGAAAGAGGAGATCGTATGAAAAATGTAACCGATTCTTTCCTTTCCTTGGGTTATTGGCCATCCGCCGGGAGTTTCGGGTTTAATACCGATATTTTTGCAACAAATCTAATAAATCTAAGCGTAGTACTTGGTGTGTTGATTTTTTTTGGAAAGGGAGTGTTAAGTGATTTATTAGATAATCGAAAACAGAGGATCTTGAAAACTATTAGAAATTCAGAAGAACTGCGCGAGGGGGCCCTAGACCAGTTGGAAAAAGCCCGGGCCCGCTTACGGAAAGTAGAAATGGAAGCGGATCAGTTTCGAATGACTGGATACTCTGAAATAGAACGCGAAAAATTGAATTTGATTAATGCAACTTCTAAGACTTTGGAACAATTAGAAAATTACAAAAATGAAACCATTCATTTTGAACAACAAAGAGCAATTAATCAAGTTCGACAACGGGTTTTTCAGCAAGCCTTACAGG